TCGAACTTTCGGTTGATCCAGGTACTTGGGATCCGATGGATGACGGCATGGTTTCTCTGGATCCCATTGAATTTCATTCAGAAGAGGAACCTTATAAAGATCGTATTGATTCTTATCAAAAAAAAACAGGATTAACAGAGGCTGTTCAAACAGGTACAGGTCAACTAAACGGGATTCCCGTCGCAATTGGGGTTATGGATTTTCAGTTTATGGGGGGTAGTATGGGATCCGTAGTAGGCGAGAAAATCACCCGTTTGATCGAGTATGCTACCAATAAACTTTTACCTCTTATTCTAGTGTGTGCTTCCGGAGGGGCACGCATGCAAGAAGGAAGTTTGAGCTTGATGCAAATGGCTAAAATATCTTCTGCTTTATATGATTATCAATCAAATAAAAAGTTATTCTATGTATCAATTCTTACATCTCCTACTACTGGTGGAGTAACAGCTAGTTTTGGTATGTTGGGGGATATCATTATTGCCGAACCTAATGCCTATATTGCATTTGCGGGTAAAAGAGTAATTGAACAAACATTGAATAAGACAGTACCTGAAGGTTCACAAGCGGCTGAATATTTATTCCATAAGGGCTTATTCGATCCAATCGTACCACGTAACCCTTTAAAAGGTGTTCTGAGTGAGCTATTTCAGCTCCACGCCTTTTTTCCTTTCAATAAAAATTCAATCAAGTAGAGTCTTGAGTTCCACTTTTTTTTGTGGCGAACAACTAGTTAGTTAGTTTATCAGAATCAAAATAAAAAACCGAAAAAATGCATTTTTATTTGGTGACATAAGATTTAATTGTAGAAAGAATCATGCGGATAATTGTTGTTTTTTTACCGATATTGCTGATTAGTAATATCGGTAAAAAAACAACAACATAAACAGCGAATTCTTCCTTCGAATTAGGAGGCAAGGCAAATAAAACGAATTTCGTGTTCTGTTCGCCTCTTCTATATGTATCTATTTCAAATATAGAAAATAGAGAATATAGAAAATATGGAATCTTGCATCTTTCTATATCTCCCAAGAAGTCCCCTTTTTATAAGAATTCCTGCTCTTGGGTCGGATTCTAACGAATCTTTCGGGGATTTTTAAATTTTTAAGAGACTCTTTTTTTATTAAATTTATTAAAAAAGAAATTAGAAGAAGAAGATAAGAACAATATAAGAATAAAAATAAAAGAAGTAAGAATAATAAAGAAAGTGGATTATCATACATACATCTATTTCATGTAGAAAGATGAATAAGTCCGTTTATTTAGTTCGACATTGCTTGCACTTATTATATATACTCACTTCGATATACTTAGTATACTAATATACGAATTATAATATGAATTATAATTATTATAAGATATCCTTATAACAATAACAGGTACAAATATTAAATCGAGGTACCCCATTCTATGACAATTCTCAACAACTTACCCTCCTTTTTTGTGCCTTTAGTAGGCCTAGTATTTCCGGCAATTGCAATGGCCTCTTTATCTCTTCATGTTCAAAAAAAAAAGATTTTTTAAATCTGATGTGGTCAAATCTCATCTAGTTTTTTTTTCAAGACTTAGCGAACAAGGATATCCATTTAGTAGAATATTGTATAAGAATAACAGGTGGCTTTCTCCGAACATAAATGAAAAAGATCTTATACATGCGTAAACATGATATATGGACAGACGAATTCTAGCAATAAAAAAAAAATAGGCTGGGATCCGAACTCATGTCTGAAATTAAAGTAAATCTATCCATATGTATGTAGCTATTGATAGGGAATCATATGAAGGGGATGCTTTTATTTTATTATATCTAACAAATTCGATTAATTACTACTAAAACTTCACATCAGAATAGTACTAGTTGATGAGAGTTACTTCGGAAAAAAAAAGTAAAGTGAATTTTTTTTTTGTTATTCCATAAAATGCAACTGGATCTACTATGTATGAGTTGGCGATCAGAATATATATGGATAGAATTTATAGCAGGATCTCGCAAAACAAGTAATTTCTGCTGGGCGTTTATCCTTTTTTTAGGTTCATTAGGATTCTTATTGGTTGGAATTTCTAGTTATCTTGATAAGAATTTGATATCCTTCTTTCCGTCTCAACAAATCCTTTTTTTCCCACAAGGGATCGTAATGTCTTTCTATGGGATCGCGGGTCTCTTTATTAGTTCCTATTTGTGGTGCACAATTACATGGAATGTAGGTAGCGGTTATGATCGATTTGATAGAAAAGAAGGAATAGTGTGCATTTTTCGTTGGGGATTTCCTGGAAAAAATCGCCGCATCTTTTTACGATTCCTTATGAAAGATATTCAGTCCATCAGAATAGAAGTAAAAGAGGGTATTTATGCTCGTCGTGTCCTTTATATGGAAATCAGAGGCCTGGGAGACGTTCCCTTGACTCGTACTGATGAGAATTTGACTCCACGGGAAATTGAGCAAAAGGCTGCGGAATTGGCCTATTTCTTGCGTGTACCAATTGAAGTATTTTGAAAAAAGAAACTGCAAAATAAATGCTTTCTCAGCAAGAGGAAAACCCCTAAGAATCCTTTTTTTCTATAAGCATAACTTACTTAATTAAAGTTTCTTCAGAACGCCTCGTGGGGCCAAACCAAGGCAAACGTGTACGTGGCGGCCATAATATAAAACGAAACCCTTTTTTGTTTTTGTCTGTCAATTTTTTTTTCGAAATATTTGATATTTTCTTTTTTAATAAACAGGAAGTTCTTTCATTTCGAAATCCGAAAAATATTCATTATTTGAATCTTTATTTGAATCTTTCGGGCATTCATCAAAGGGGGGTAATTACTTCGAATATTTGATCAATTAAGATATCTGGAAACAATCTATTTTTTTATTATTTCTTCATTTGAATTCGAATTCGAAGTGGATTCTTCTTCTATTTCTGTATTTTTTCTACACTAGATTCAAGGACTAACCTCTGAATCACAACTAAAAAATGGGGGCTCGATTAATAAATTAATAATTAATAGGCGCGATACCTTATAATAGAACTTATGCTTGATAGAAATATTAGATCGCATAGAGTCAACGAATGAGGTGACAATTCACAGATGAAAAAATGACAAAAAAGAGCGCATCTATTCCCCTTCGATATCTTTCATTTATAGTATTTGTAGTCTTTTTGCCCCGGTGGATCACTCTCTCATTTAATAAAAGTCTAGAATCTTGGGTTACTAATTGGTGGAATACTAGGCAATCCGAAACTTTTTTGAACGATATTCAAGAAAAGAGTATTCTAGAAAAATTCATAGAATTAGAGGAGCTATTTCTCTTGGATGAAATGGTAAAGGAATTCCCGGAAAGACATCTACAAAAGTTTCGTATGGGGCTCCACAAAGAAACAATCCAATTGATCAAGATACACGATGAGGATCATATCCATACAATTTTGCACTTCTCGACAAATCTAATCTGTTTCGTTATTCTAAGTGCTTATTCTATTCTGGGTAATGAAGAACTTGTTTTTCTTAATTCTTGGGTTCAAGAATTCCTATATAATTTAAGCGACACAATAAAAGCCTTTTCCATTCTTTTAGTAACTGATTTATGTATCGGATTCCATTCGCCCCACGGTTGGGAACTAATGATTGGCTATGTCTATAAGGATTTTGGATTTTTTCATAATGATCAAATTATATCTGGTCTTGTTTCCACTTTTCCAGTCATTCTAGATACAATTTTCAAATATTTGATTTTCCTTTATTTAAATCGTGTATCTCCGTCACTTGTAGTGATTTATCATTCAATGAATGACTGAAAAACGAGTCAATTAGAATGTTTCTTACTTTGTACCTAAGCAAAGCATTCCAGGTCGTACTTACCTTACTCTTTCTACCCATTCAGAGGATTCCTCCTATATTCCAGTAAAATTATTTCAGTAAATAGCAAAATCGTGGATAGGGAACTATACTAGCGACCTACCCAATTTTATTGTAGAAATTTTCGGGATCAACGATTGGACCATGCAAATTAGAAATACTTTTTCTTCGATAAAGGAAGAGATTACTCGATTCATTTCCGTATCACTCATGATATATATAATAACTCGGGCCTCCATTTCAAATGCATATCCCATTTTTGCGCAGCAGGGTTTTGAAAATCCACGAGAAGCCACTGGTCGTATTGTATGCGCCAATTGCCATTTAGCTAATAAACCTGTGGATATTGAGGTTCCGCAAGCGGTACTTCCTGATACTGTGTTTGAAGCAGTTGTTAGAATTCCTTATGATATGCAACTGAAACAAGTTCTTGCTAATGGTAAAAAGGGGGGGTTGAATGTAGGGGCCGTTCTTATTTTACCGGAAGGGTTTGAATTAGCCCCCCCCAGTCGTATTTCTCCCGAGATGAAAGAAAAGATAGGCAATCTATCTTTTCAGAATTACGGCCCCACTAAAAAAAATATTCTTGTGATAGGGCCTGTTCCTGGTAAGAAATATAGTGAAATCACTTTTCCTATTCTTTCCCCGGATCCCGCGACTAATAAAGATGTTCACTTCTTAAAATACCCAATATACGTAGGTGGTAACAGGGGAAGGGGCCAGATTTATCCCGACGGGACAAAAAGTAACAATACGGTTTATAATGCTACAGCAGCGGGTATAGTAAGCAAAATCATACGAAAAGAAAAAGGGGGGTACGAAATAACCATAACGGATGCATTGGATGGACGCCAAGTGGTTGATATTATCCCTCCAGGACCAGAACTTCGTGTTTCAGAGGGCGAATCTATCAAACTTGATCAACCATTAACAAGTAATCCTAATGTGGGTGGATTTGGTCAGGGAGATGCAGAAATAGTACTTCAAGATCCACTACGTGTCCAAGGCCTTTTGTTCTTTTTGGCATCTGTTGTTTTGGCACAAATCTTTTTAGTTCTTAAAAAGAAACAGTTTGAGAAGGTTCAATTGTCCGAAATGAATTTCTAGATCCGCAAATTTATCAACATCAGGTTTGTAAAAAGAACAAAATTTTTGTTCG